ATGAGGCTGATCCTGAGCTGCCATCCACGCACGAATACCCTCGTTTAAAAGGATATTTTTGGTGTAGAAAGTCTCAAATTCAGGATCTTCCGCTGCACGGATTTCCTGGGAAACGAAGTCATAGGCACGTAGGTTCAGAGCCAGGCCGACTACGCCAATAGCACTCATCCATAAACCGGTGACGGGTACAAATAGCATAAAGAAATGTAACCAACGTTTATTGGAAAAAGCAACACCAAAGATTTGGGACCAAAAGCGGTTAGCAGTGACCATTGAATAAGTTTCTTCAGCTTGAGTTGGGTTAAAAGCGCGGAAGGTATTTGCACCATCACCGTCCTCGAATAGAGTGTTTTCTACAGTCGCCCCATGAATAGCGCATAGCAGAGCCGCGCCTAATACTCCGGCAACTCCCATCATATGAAATGGGTTCAACGTCCAATTATGAAATCCTTGGAAAAAGAGGATGAATCGAAATATCGCTGCTACGCCAAAACTCGGCGCAAAGAACCAACCAGATTGCCCCAGTGGATAAATAAGGAATACGGAAACAAAAACAGCGATTGGAGCAGAGAATGAAATTGCATTATAAGGCCGCAATTGAACAGACCGAGCAAGTTCAAATTGACGTAACATGAAACCTATTAGTGCAAAAGCCCCATGGAGAGCAACAAAAGTCCACAGACCCCCTAATTGACACCAACGAGTAAAATCCCCTTGCGCTTCCGGGCCCCATAGTAGCAACAAAGAGTGTGCTAAACTATTGGCAGGGGTGGAAACTGCCGCGGTTAAGAAATTACAACCTTCCAAATAGGAACTAGCCAATCCATGGGTATACCAAGAAGTTACAAAAGTTGTCCCCGTAAACCAACCCCCTAAAGCGAAATAAGCACAAGGAAAGAGCAATAGGCCGGACCATCCTACAAAAACGAAACGGTCCCTTCGTAACCAGTCGTCCATAATATCAAATAGATCATTTTCTTCTTTAGTAACTCTACCAAGGGCTATAGTCATAGTGATCCTCCTATTCAATTACTTCAACCATTTCCGAGCACCTCATATCACTTCCAAGGCATACGATAGTTTAATTATCTGTGGACGATTTCTTTCTCGTTCAATGCCCTTTTTCAATGGTCTCGAAGATAGAAATTTTGCATTTTTATCTATGGGGTCACAACCGAGGTCGTGGTAAATCCATGAATTTGATTCGATTAGTTTTTCTTATACTATAGAAATAAACATTTGAATTCAGCATTATTCCATGACTCCTATTTCAAAGCCTACCCTTTAAGTAAGGGAAAAATGAAAATAAAAGTAACCCCTTTTTTCCCACTCGCTCTCTATTGCATGGGTGGAAGAACAAAAATAGGATTCTGAAAAAAAAAGGAAAGATATTGAAAAAAAGGACTTTCGAAAAAAATTTTTATGTGTAGCGGAGAGGAGTTGCGATTTTTTCTTATTCCTATAGAACATCTAGTAACAAGAATAGGAAATCGTAAATAGCGAAAAATTCTTGCCTTGCACGGTCTAAATCTAAGGAAATACAAAAAATCCGCTTATACAATTTCATCTACATCGAATTTATATATCAGAATAGCGGATAGAGGCATCATTCAAGGAGTCAGGTCTACTTACTTTATATTTATTTCCTATTTTATGGTGGGTTTGATAAGAACCCTTTTTGCTTTGTTGATAAATAATCAAAAAATAGTTTTTTATTTTTATATAACCTGCTTGTTTTATTATAACAAACAAGTCCTATATGGAAATGCCCGCTGAAGAGAAAATCTATCTGATTGTTTCTCAGCCAATATCGCATTTTAGAAAGAAAAAACAAGAATTTTCTTCTTTTTTTTATTAACATTAAGAAAAAAGAATATAACTAAAATGGAATTGGCAATATAATTTTTATGGACTTTTGAAAGAAAAAGGAAGGATTTTTTGCAATCGTTATTTCTTGCCTCTGTCATATCACGGAAACCGTTCAATTTGGAACGGGGAGAGATGGCTGAGTGGACTAAAGCGGCGGATTGCTAATCCGTTGTACAATTTTTTTGTACCGAGGGTTCGAATCCCTCTCTTTCCGCCCCCTCGGATCATTTGGGACTTTCGAATTGGAAGGAATTCTGACCCCCGGATTTTCTCATAGATAAATGTACGAAACAAATCCAATTTGTAAGAAAAAATTCCAAAAAAATTTAGATTTTTACTCCTCACGCCCAGGATTACGTCCTGGGTCATTAGATAAGAATCCAAAGATAAAGAGGGAAACAAAGAATATCACTACTGTATAAACAAAAAGTTTGAGAGTAAGCATTACATAATCTCCAAGATTTTTTTTTAAGGAATAGATTACCCATTTTTCCTTACTACACAGATCCATTAGGATGAGTTTTGTTTATTTTGACACCTAAAAATGCAAAAATCAATTCTTGCTATTTTTTTCAAGAATTGATTTTTAATAAGCACTCTTATCAATATCCAAAACTAGGTTAGGTATTGTGTGGGTACCTAAAGGTACCTGCTCAACGTAGGTGCAGGGGGTAGAAAGGCTGATCTAAATTTATTGCTGCAGCTATACATTCAATGTAGAAGAATTTGAATTTTAGAATCGAAGGTTCATAATATAAGATAAGACTTCTCGTCTTTTATCCATTTTTCGAATTTTTTTGGAATGAATATATCATTCAATTTGGCAGACAGAGTAGTAAAGATTTCATCGAAAACTTACAGCAGCTTGCCAAACAAAGGCTAATAGAAAAAAGAGTAGAGGTATGACAGGCATAAAATCCACGATTGGGTTGAAAATGGCATAAGCTTCGGGCAATTTGGCGAAGAAAAAACTAGTCGGATAAAGAACAGAATTAAAACAGATACAGGTTAAACTCAGTATATTAGGCATAACAAGCATTTCGTTCTTGTAGAGTAGATAATTGGATTTTGATTGAGTTATTTTTCTAAGGGAAAAAGGAAAAGGCGGATTCAAAATCCTTTTTTCTTCGGACTTTCCCAAACGCAAAATACCTCCTTGTATTCGCACTCTCAAATGAGAATGGAAGAAATTCGACTTTCATATAATATCTTAATAGAATTCCATGTAATGATCAATGCATTTTTTTGATTCTATATTATCCGCATGTCTAGAATCCTAGCAAGAGAGTATCCCTCTTTTTTTATGTAATTGAAGTGGGATTGACGAATAACAAAACAAATAAACATAATAGTGTTTATTAGTGTCGCATAAAACCCGAAATGGGGCGTGGCCAAGTGGTAAGGCAGCGGGTTTTGGTCCCGTTACTCGGAGGTTCGAATCCTTCCGTCCCAGATTTTTCTGATGAAACGAAAGATGAAATCGTATTGTACCCCGCACGAGACAAAAGAAAGTTTATTAAAGAGAATAATTATCTCTTATGAACTCTTAGATTAGATGCATTTGTAAGCATTTATTTTCTTTCTCAGAAAACATAATAAAGTGTCAAGTCCAGTCAAATTGAATATCTTTATTTTCATGCAAAATTTGGTCTATACGTAAAACACTGTATAAAAAATGAGACCTATCCCTTTATGATAGAGATAGATTTTTGTTGTAATATAATTATATTATTAGCAAAAAGGTTCCTTCTTTGGTTAAGCGAAAACGATCTCAATCTGTGATTCTTAAAATATCCAGAATGATCCATTCTGGTAAGGATAAGGTAAGAACTGTTCGTTGGATAGAATGGGTTCAAAAAATCATACTTCTCCTAATTTTTGATTTGGAGTTGCTTCTTTTAGGTAAAAGAAAGAATGCTATAAGTAAAAGCAAAGACTTTAATTTTACTTTACACGAAATTTGTTTTTTTTTACTTCATTTTTTTCTTTCTTTTGGTATTCGAGTCGAAGAATTAGGAGAATTCTATAACTACCAAAAAACTTTCAATCTTTTCATTGGAATAGTTTATTTAGTTAATAGTTAATTGTTTTTGTTACGGAAAAATATATTGCTAATCTAATTCTAATATAGTAATTAAATTAATTAAAATTTTTTTTGAGGTTGATAGTTTATTTGTTGGAGAAGAGTCGATCCTTCTCTTCCCATTTCAGGATTGACCATCTCGAGTCCTCTGTTGAGGATAGAAATTCCATAATAAATAAGTCTTAAGCAAACTTGTTTATTCGTCTTTTTCGAACTATGTTTCCTTCATATCATATGATAGAATATGGGTCTAAATAAATTAGATCTTTGCGGAGTCTTTCCCAATAAATACTTATTTCTTTTATCCATATTTTTCCATAGATAGCAAGTTTGAATTAGTATACAAAAAACTAAACTAAACCAATGACTATTCATGATCCCATCCATATTGGATCAATTCCCTATACCACTTTGCAATGAAATTAGAGGAATGTTTGTTATGGTGAAACTTCGTTTAAAACGATGTGGTAGAAAGCAACGTGCGACTTGAAGGACATGATCGATTGTGGATTTTGCTATCCATCATTTTCCATAGTAATGAAAATGCTCTTGGCTCGACATAGTCTGTTCTATTCGTCCCGAACCAAATTTGCGCTGGTTTGTTTGTAAGTAAATAGTACACGATGGAGCTCGAGAGGACAGAATTTATTTTTTATCAAGGGAAAGAATCTAGGGTTAGTGAAAACAAATAAATTAGGCCAACTTTGTCAGTCTATCCTTAATATAGAAGTCTAAAGGTTAAAATAAGAAGAAAGTCCAATTTTGGAAGATTGGAAAAACTCTTTCAATTAAAAGTCTATCAAAATCAATCGCTCATATTCGATTTCTATAGAAGAGGAAAATGCTTTATCGAAGGAAATAAGAAAAAAAGGGTATGTTGCTACTCTTTTGAAAGAAAAAAGAATAGGAATTCCCGAAGTCATGTCTAAACCCAAGGATTTCACAAATCAAAGATAAAGAATTCCGGAACAAGTAAACGCTATTTTCAACTGTCTCAACAATTCAATTGTCTCAACAATTGAATTGGATCAGAATAAGGAATAAAAGTCAATTCGTTCGAGATGAGACAAAGAAAAGAGTTTAGAGACGACTCAAAAAATTTCGAAGGATTTTTCCTTTTAAGTCTGTCAGTCAAAATTAGCCAACTTGAGTCATGAGTATAAATGAAATTTGTTTTTTCTGTAAGGAAATTAATGCAAGTCATAGTCTAATTTCTATCTACTTGTATTATAGACAGAAATTCGAATCATTTTCTCGAGCCGTATGAGGAGAAAACCTCCTATACGTTTCTAGGGGGGGCATTGTTTAGCTACATCTATCCCAATAAGCTGTCTATCGAATCGTTGCAATTGATGTTCGATCTCGAAGAGAAGGAAGAGACCTTCGAAAAGTAGGTTTTTATGATCCGATAAAGAACCAAACTAGTTTAAATGTTCCAGCTATTCTCTATTTCCTTGAAAAGGGTGCTCAACCTACAAGAACTGTTTATGCTATTTTAAGGAAGGCAGAATTCTTTAAAGAAAAGGAAGGAACTTTGAGTTAATTGAAGAACTAAATGAATAAAAAAGTAGGAGAGGGATCACTAGTGTCCCTCGTTGTCTAATTATTTAGACACAATTTGCCTCTTTCTTAGTCCTATTTTTGACTGGATTTATGTCGTGCCAATCCAACATAAGCCCTTATTTTATTTACTTTTTATATCTAATTTGTTTTTTTACCATTGTATTTCCATTGACAAAGGTCTATTGAACAAATAGAATTTGTAGATAGATAGGTCTCTTTATCCTCACTCCATATTCTATTTTTCTGCCTACACTTCGCTCAAATGATAGGGTTGTCCCTCTTGCATGTACTCTCATACAAGATTTATTTATTTAAAGTTAAAGAAATATAAATTGCTAAAAAAATGACAATTTTGCCATCGTGATTGGAGCCGCTCTTTTTTTAACCTTAGTGAAATTTAACCGAACCTGTTCGTTTTGGCATTTGAGTGTTTTTAATGGGGGATAAAATCTTTCTTTTGATGTCTTGCTAGTTCAATGTTTTGACAGGAGCGTCCGGTGTAATTTCATTGATTTTTTGGTTTCGATCGTATCTAAGATCCTATTTTATCTGGGTTGCTAACTCAATGGTAGAGTACTCGGCTTTTAAGTGCGACTATGATCTTTTACACATTTGGATGAAGCAACAAATTCGTCCAGACTCTTGGTAGAGTCTAGAAGACCACGACTGATCCTCAAGGGTAATGAATGGAAAAAATAGCATGTCGTAATAAAATCAAATTTTGATTTTTTGAATGGAATAAAAAAATTCTGATTTTTTGGGTCTAGTGAATAAATGGATAGAGTCTGGCTCCAATTCTGGTAAAATAAAAAGCAACGAGCTTAACTTCTTAATTGAAATGATTCCCCGATCTAATTAGACGTTAAAAATGGATTAGTGCCTGATGCGGGGAAAGATTGGGTTTTCCTATGAGCGGACCCTTTTTTTCTTTTTTTTTAGAAACCCTAATTATTCTTGATTATGGATTGAAAAGGGATCTTATGGATTGAATGTGTAAAAGAAGCAGTATATTGATAAAGAGACTGTATTCCAAAGTCAAAAGAGCGATTGGCCTGCAAAAATAAAAGATTTGTTCTCTTTTGTAATTAGAACAAACATAAACTAATTGGATAGAAAAGGAAAAGATCTGTGGATTAGACTCCCTTTCTTTCCAGGGTTTGTATTAAAAAATGCAACACCCTGTTCTGACCATATTGCACTATGTATCATCATTTGATATGATAAACCGAGAAATGCTTCTTCTTTCTGATTCAAGTAGAAATACAAATGGAAAAATTCGAAGGGTATTCAGAAAAACAGAAATCTCGTCAACAATACTTCGTCTACCCACTACTCTTTCAGGAGTATATTTATGCATTTGCCCATGATTATGGATTAAATGATTCCGAACCTGTGGAAATTCTTAGTTGTAATAACAAGAAATTTAGTTCACTACTTGTGAAACGTTTAATTATTCGAATGTATCAGCAGAATTTTTGGATTAACTCGGTTAATCATCCTAACCAAGATCGATTGTTGGATTACAACAATTTTTTTTATTCTGAGTTTTATTCTCAGATTCTATCTGAGGGGTTTGCGATCGTTGTAGAAATCCCATTCTCGCTACGAGAATTATCTTGTCCGAAAGAAAAAGAAACACCAAAGTTTCAGAATTTACGATCTATTCATTCAATATTTCCCTTTTTAGAAGACAAATTTGTGCATTTACATTATCTATCACATATAGAAATACCCTATCCTATCCATTTGGAAATTTTGGTTCAACTCCTTCAATACCGGATCAAAGATGTTCCATCTTTGCATTTATTGCGATTCTTTCTCAACTACTATTCGAATTGGAATAGTCTTATTACTTCAATGAAATCGATTTTTCTTTTTTCAAAAGAAAATAAAAGACTATTTCGATTCTTATATAACTCTTATGTATCAGAATATGAATTTTTCTTGTTGTTTCTTCGTAAACAATCTTCTTGCTTACCATTAAC